AATAAGTACCTTGTGTCAGAATTGAGAAATTCTATGGCTCGAATCTTTAGTATTCTCTTATTTATTACCTGTGTTTACTATTTAGGCAGAATACCGTCACCCATTGTTACTAAAAAATTCAAAGAAACCTCAGAAACGGAAGAAAGGGGGGAAGGCGAGGAAGAAACAGATGTAGAAATAGAAACAACTTTCGAAACGAAGGGGACTAAACAGGAACAAGAGGGATCCACCGAAGAAGATCCTTCTCTTTTTTCGGAAGAAAAGGAGGATCCGGACAAAATCGATGAAAGGGAAGAGATCCGAGTGAATGAAAAGGAAAAAACAAGGGATGAATTCAACTTTCAAGAGACATTCTATAAAGATAGCCAAGTTTATAAAACTTCTTATATGGATAGGAATAAAAATAAAGAGAATTCGAAGTTAGAAATATTTAAATTGAAAAAAAAAATAAATTAAATAAGAAAATAAGAAATTAAACGAAATTCATTCTTAAATTAAAAGAAATTCATTATTAAATAATAAATTAATTATTCCAACTATTAAATAGAATAAGACTATTAAATAGAATTAAGAATTTCATTTTTTTTTTTGTTGAAAAAAAAAAATAGAACTTATAAAAAATTCAAATTAAAAAAAAAACAAAAAGGAATAAATTAATAAAAAAATTAATACAAACAATAAATACAATAAGAGATAAGAAGAGATGCGACCGCCCCCTACATATTTGATACCTTCTCCGAAAAAGAAACTTGTAAGACCGAAACCATTCGTAATTCCATCAATTACTCGTCTATCCAAAAAATGAATTAGTTCAGCTAGTCCTCTTATACCCTGAGTTAAGGATATTGTATAAAAAGCATCTATGTAACCACGATTATATGACCAATCATATATCCCATTTCTTATTCTGTCCCCTAAAATTCTATTAGGACCCCTTTTAGAAAACGAATTTAGTAAGTTCAAATTTTGTAAAGATGAATAAAGAGGCTTATATAAAAAAGACGCTATAAATATTCCGAAAAAAGCTATACTGACAGAAAAACTTGCATTTGTCACAAATTCATACCAATCCACCGAATTATTTGAATTCGGATGTAAAAGGTTTATAGACGGATTTAACAATTTAGATAATATATCTAAATGAATTTCTTCTTGATTAAAAGCAAAGGGAATTCCTACGACCCCAACAAACAAAGTAAATATCACTAATATAACCATAGAAAATAACATGGTATTGTCCGATTCATGAGGATAAGAGAAAGTATTTTTAGTGACAAAATTAGTAATAGTAATAAAAGGGTGTATCCTGTTTTTTCCATTACCATCAATTTGATATGTCTTATTCGAAAAAAAAGAAGCCCTTTCATTATTATTCATTGTTAATAAAATTAATAAACAAAAATGATTTTTAATCGTTTTTGGCACTTCTTTTCCCCATAGAGATATTGAATAGCAGGAACTACTTTTTTGACCATTGTAATTTTGAAAATGAACATTGAAATGTCCCTCAAAAGTAAGTAAATAGATTCGAAACATATAAAATGCGGTTAATCCTGCTGTGGAACAAGCTATTATTGCGAAAATAGGTGAATACAACCAACTATCATTAAGAATTTCATCTTTGGACCAAAAACAAGCAAGGGGGGGAATACCACAAAGAGAAAGTGTACCTACTAAAAAAGCAGTTTTTGTAATTGGTACATGCTTTTTTAAACCTCCCATAAGAACCATATTCTGACTTTTATCTGGAGAATATCCAACAATAGCTTCCATTGAATGAATAATTGATCCGGATCCTAAAAACAACAATGCTTTTGAATAAGCATGAGTAATCAAATGAAATAAAGCGGCTCGATAAGACCCCATACCTAGAGCCAACATCATATAACCCAATTGAGACATTGTAGAATAAGCTAAACCTCTTTTAATATCTTTTTGAGCAAGAGCTAAAGTAGCTCCTAATAATACTGTTATTATACCTATTAAAGATATTAAATTCATTATGTAAGGTATGATTATAAAAAGAGGAAGAAGTCGAGCTACAAGAAAAATGCCCGCTGCTACCATAGTAGCGGCATGTATAAGAGCCGAAATGGGAGTAGGGCCTTCCATGGCATCAGGTAACCATACATGAAGGGGAAATTGTGCCGATTTCGCAACTGCACCTGCAAATAAAAGAAAGGCACACAAAGTAAGAAATAAAAAAGGAACCTCATTATTATAAATCAAGTTATTCAATATTTGGAACAAATCCCGAAATTCAAAACTACCGGTTATCCAATAAAGACCTAAAATTCCTAATAATAAACCAAAATCGCCTACACGATTCGTTACAAACGCTTTTTGACAAGCAGTCGCCGCACTAGGTCGTGTGAACCAAAAACCTATTAATAGGTAAGAACACATTCCAACTAATTCCCAAAAAATATAAATTTGTATCAAATTCGAACTAGTAACTAATCCCAACATGGAAGTATTGAAAAAACTCATATAAGCAAAAAATCTCAAATATCCTTGATCATGAGACATATAATTGTCACTATAAAAAAGAACCAAAATTCCAACAGTAGTAATTAATATTAACATAATAGAAGTAAGTGGATCTATTAAGTGACCGAACTCTAAAGAAAAATCATTATTAATGGTCCAAGACCATACATATTGATAGATAAAACTTCTATTTATTTGCTGAATAGATAGATAGACCGAAAGTATCATAACTATACTTAACAAGAAAATACTAGGAAAAGCCCACATACGGCGAAGATTTTTTGTTGCCGTTGGAAAAAGTAGAAGTCCCACTCCTATTAACATAGGAACTGGAAGTGGAATGAAGGGGATAATCCATGAATATTGATATGTATATTCCATAAAAAAACCTTTTTATTTTTAATTAATTCTTTCTAATTCACCGGCTCTTATATCTTTTTATAGGTTCAATAAAAAATCAAGATATGGAATACTTAAATAGAATTTTCTATTCCTAATTATTCTGAATCTTTCTTCTTTAACCAATATTTCAAATATTCAAATCAAGAAGTTAGAATTGGTCAAATGATATGAATATGATCAAGTTACTATTTATATTTAAAATGAAATAAGACAATAATTCATTTTATTAATATTGAATATTAAGTAAAATTTTTATGAAAATGAAGAAAAAAATTCAATTATTATTACGTATTAGGATAATTTATATGCATAGAGCAAATAATTACACCAAAATCGAGTAGTTAATACATTACTTTATTTTGATAGAAATAATAGGATGGTCCATACCAAAACGGGCGCAATAAAAAAAAGAACTCGTTTTTTTTATTAGTTCGTTTATTCATAATCATTAACTAATTCATGATAGAACTGATTATACTCCATTCGAATAAAAGATATTTTTTTTCTTTGTAGAAAACGCTAGAATATCCCACACTTTTCTTTCAATACCAGGGAGAAGAAATAGAATTAAAAGAAAAGACGAAATTACTAAGACAACTTTTAGAAAATCATGTATTCTTTGATTAACTACTAGTTTAATTCAAATTTTTAAATCCAAAAAATGTGTACTCGTTCTTTTCTTTTGAGTTTGACCAACTAATAAAAAACTAAAGTAATTTCAGTAATTTGGAATTTGTTAGGTAAGGATTGGTTTTTTTTGAACTTTTCGGTGTATTTTGTTACATGTATAAATATAGCACGACGAAAATAGACAGAGATATAAAAAAAAGAAAAAATGGAATTGTTTGACCAATAGATGTCTTTCACATTCAACTAGAGAAATGAATAACTTTTTTTCAAATTTTTAATGGCAGTTCCAAAAAAAAGTACTTCTATATCAAAAAAACGTATTCGTAAAAACATTTGGAAAAAGAAGGTATATCGGGCAGCGTTGAAAGCTTTTTCCTTAGCGAAGTCTCTTTCTACCGGGAATTCAAAAAGTTTTTTTGTACGACAATTAAATAGTCAAACACTAGATTAACTAATCTTAATCTGAAAATGGTACTTTTTTTTTTTTTAAAAAAAAAAAAAAAAGATACAAGGTTTCACTTTTTTTTGAATATGTTTTATCCGGTGGGGATTCTTATTTTCCTCATCGGTACAATTATCTGTCATATCATCATAATAAATAATAAAATTACAAAAAAAGTTTTTTCTTAGACAAAATGTTCAGTTCAGTCCAATATCGAATTAGTTTTCGAAATCCTAAATAAAATTCTTTACATGACGAAAAACCAACCTAAGGCCTAAGGGTTAATATAAAGCTCTACAAATAGTTAAATAAAAAAATTTTGAATGTCACACTGTACTGTGATCCATAAAAAGACTTTTTTTGTTCATTGATAAAAAAAGTGCATCTTCGATTTATAAAATCAGATAAATGAGAAATGAATTTTAAAATTAAAAAATGAAATGATAATAAAGATTTTTATGGGGAACGCTTCAATCCATATTGAAACGAAACGAGTTTTTTCTCATCACTTTGAATGAAAATGAAAAAAAAATATTGAATTGACTCCTTCAATCTCGACGATTAAATAATAATAGATTATTATTATTTCGAGTACGCCGCTATGGTGAAATCGGTAGACACGCTGCTCTTAGGAAGCAGTGCTAGAGCATCTCGGTTCGAGTCCGAGTGGCGGCATGGCATCTTCTAAAACAAATGGAATAAGTCCTATAATAAATTAAATTCCTGATTTCAATTCCGTAGAATTGGTTTACCCCACTTTTTCATTTTAATAAAAATAAATTTATGATATTTTCCACCTTAGAACATATATTAACTCATATATCCTTTTCGATCATTTCAATAGTAATTACTATTTTTTTGATAAGCTTATCGGTCGATGAAATCGTAGGACTATATGATTCGTCAGAAAAAGGCATGATAGCTACTTTTTTATGTATAACAGGCTTATTAGTCACTCGTTGGATTTATTCGGGACATTTCCCGTTAAGTGATTTATATGAATCATTAATTTTTCTTTCATGGAGTTTCTCCGTTA